GCTAGCGTAGCTTAACTAAAGCATAACACTGAAGATGTTAAGATGGGCCCTAGAAAGCCCCGCAAGCACAAAAGCTTGGTCCTGACTTTACTATCAACTCTAGCTAAACTTACACATGCAAGTATCCGCGCCCCTGTGAGAATGCCCTATCGTCCCCGCCCGGGAACAAGGAGCTGGTATCAGGTACAACTATGTTAGCCCACGACACCTTGCTTAGCCACACCCCCAAGGGAACTCAGCAGTGATAGACATTAAGCCATAAGTGAAAACTTGACTTAGTCAAAGCTAAGAGGGCCGGTAAAACTCGTGCCAGCCACCGCGGTTATACGAGAGGCCCAAGTTGATAGTCACCGGCGTAAAGGGTGGTTAGGATAAAATTAAAGACTAAAGCCGAACACCTTCAAGGCTGTTATACGCACCCGAAAGTAAGAAGCTCAATCACGAAAGTGGCTTTACTCCTTCCGAATCCACGAAAACTAGGACACAAACTGGGATTAGATACCCCACTATGCCTAGCTGTAAACATTGATAGTGTAATACGACCACTATCCGCCCGGGAACTACGAGCACTAGCTTGAAACCCAAAGGACTTGGCGGTGCTTTAGATCCACCTAGAGGAGCCTGTTCTAGAACCGATAATCCCCGTTCAACCTCACCCTTCCTTGTTCATTCCCGCCTATATACCGCCGTCGTCAGCTTACCCTGTGAAGGTCTAATAGTAAGCATAATTGGCAGAGCCCAGAACGTCAGGTCGAGGTGTAGCGTATGGAGGGGGAAGAAATGGGCTACATTCCCTGACACAGGGAAACACGGATGACACACTGAAATGTGTGCCTGAAGGAGGATTTAGTAGTAAGTGGGGAATAGAGCGCCCCCCTGAAATTGGCCCTGAAGCGCGCACACACCGCCCGTCACTCTCCCCAAAATTACAAGTCTATTATAACTAATACCCTATTAATATGAAGGGGAGGCAAGTCGTAACATGGTAAGTGTACCGGAAGGTGTACTTGGAGAAATCAGAGCATAGCTAAGACAGAAAAGCATCTCCCTTACACCGAGAAGTCACCCGTGCAAATCGAGTTGCCCTGACGCCCAACAGCTAGCCCCACCAATCAAGAACAACAAGTCACTGTTAATAACCCCAAATGCACCAACATCATTATTAAACAAATCATTTTTCCCCCTTAGTATGGGCGACAGAAAAGGGACCAGGAGCAATAGAGAAAGTACCGCAAGGGAACGCTGAAAAAGTAAATGAAAGAACCCAGTAAAGCATAGAAAAGCAGAGATTTAAACTCGTACCTTTTGCATCATGATTTAGCTAGTAAACCTCAAGCAAAGCGTACTTTAGTTTGACCCCCCGAAACCAGTGTGAGCTACTCCAAGACAGCCTAATATAGGGCACACCCGTCTCTGTGGCAATAGAGTGGGAAGAGCTTTGAGTAGAGGTGACAGACCTACCGAACCTGGTTATAGCTGGTTGCCTGAGAAATGGATAGGAGTTCAGCCTCCCGGCTTCTCTATTCAAAGCCTATTAACCGCCAAACAAAACGATAGATGCAAGAGAAACCGAGAGAGTTAGTCAAAAGAGGTACAGCTCTTTTGAAACAAGAAACAACTTTCCCAGGAGGGTAAAGATCATAATAAGAATAAGGTAAAATGTTTTGGTGGGCCTAAAAGCAGCCATCCCTCTAGAAAGCGTTAAAGCTCAAACATACCCCCTATCCTATTATCCCGATAACCCAATCTTAGCCCCCTAGTCTTACCAGGCCGCTCCATACAAATATGGAAGTGACCATGCTAATATGAGTAATAAGAGAGCCTCGCCTCTCTCCTTGCACAAGTGTAAATCGGACTGGACTCCCCGCCGAAAATTAACGATCCCAAACAAAGAGGGTACTGAACGATAAACCGGATAACGAGAAAATCATTCAATAACTTACCGTTAAACCCACACTGGTGTGCTCCAAGGAAAGACTAAAAGAAAAAGAAGGAACTCGGCAAACACATGAAGCCTCGCCTGTTTACCAAAAACATCGCCTCTTGCAAAACTATGAATAAGAGGTCCCGCCTGCCCGGTGACTATAAGTTCAACGGCCGCGGTATTTTGACCGTGCGAAGGTAGCGTAATCACCTGTCTTTTAAATGGAGACCTGTATGAATGGCACGACGAGGGCTTGACTGTCTCCTTTTTCCAGTCGATGAAATTGATCTCTCCGTGCAGAAGCGGGGATACCAACATAAGACGAGAAGACCCTATGGAGCTTTAGACGCCAGGACAGACCATGTCAAGCAACCCCTGACAAGGGGTCAAACCAAATGCACCCTGTCCCAATGTCTTTGGTTGGGGCGACCGCGGGGAACTACAAAACCCCCACGTGGAATGGGAACACCCTCCTACAACTGAGAGCTTCCGCTCTAGTGAACAGAAATTCTGACCAACAAGATCCGGCAACGCCGATTAACGGACCGAGTTACCCTAGGGATAACAGCGCAATCCCCTTTTAGAGCCCATATCGACAAGGGGGTTTACGACCTCGATGTTGGATCAGGACATCCTAATGGTGCAGCCGCTATTAAGGGTTCGTTTGTTCAACGATTAAAGTCCTACGTGATCTGAGTTCAGACCGGAGCAATCCAGGTCAGTTTCTATCTATGACATGATCTTCTCTAGTACGAAAGGACCGAGAAGAAGAGGCCCATGCTTAAAGTACGCCTCCCCCCGACCTGATGAAGACAACTAAAACAGACAAAAGGGCATAACCCCGCGCCTGAAAAAAAGGCATGTTGAGGTGGCAGACTATGGTTATTGCTAAAGGCCTAAACCCTTTCCATAGAGGTTCAAATCCTCTCCTTAACTATGACCTCAACACTCATCACCCATATTGTCAACCCCCTGGCCTTCATTGTACCCGTGCTCCTAGCCGTCGCCTTCCTGACCCTACTAGAACGGAAAGTGCTTGGCTACATGCAACTACGTAAAGGCCCAAACGTTGTTGGACCCTACGGGGTCCTACAACCCATCGCCGACGGATTGAAGCTGTTCATTAAAGAACCAGTGCGCCCATCAACCTCATCCCCGGTACTTTTCCTTCTAACCCCTATATTGGCCCTCACCCTCGCCCTCACCCTGTGAGCCCCTATACCTCTTCCCTACCCCACAGCAGACCTTAACCTAAGCATTCTATTTATCTTAGCACTATCAAGTCTTGCAGTTTACTCTATTCTAGGCTCAGGATGAGCATCAAATTCAAAATATGCCCTCATTGGTGCCCTGCGCGCCGTTGCCCAAACCATTTCATACGAAGTCAGCCTAGGACTAATTCTCCTGAGTGTTATTATTTTCACCGGCGGGTTTTCCCTACAAACCTTTAATGTAGCTCAAGAAACTATCTGACTCATTGTGCCAGCCTGACCCTTAGCTGCAATATGGTACATTTCAACCCTGGCAGAAACCAACCGGGCCCCTTTCGACCTGACCGAAGGTGAATCTGAGTTAGTCTCAGGGTTTAACGTTGAATATGCAGGGGGCCCCTTCGCCCTGTTCTTCTTAGCAGAGTACTCCAACATCCTCTTAATAAACACACTCTCCGCCACCCTGTTTTTAGGAGCACTCCACCTCCCTACAATCCCAGAACTCACGGCAATTAACCTAATAACTAAAGCTGCCCTACTCTCAGTTATATTCTTATGAGTCCGAGCCTCATACCCGCGATTTCGATACGACCAATTAATACACCTTATTTGAAAAAACTTCCTGCCCCTGACCCTGGCCCTGGTTATCTGACACCTGTCTCTCCCAATTACATTCGCGGGGCTTCCCCCCCACCTGTAGCTCGGGAGCTGTGCCTGAACTAAAGGGCCACTTTGATAGAGTGAACTATGGGGGTTAAAGTCCCCCCAACTCCTTAGAAAGAAGGGGTTCGAACCCTGCCTGGAGAGATCAAAACTCTCAGTGCTTCCGCTACACCACTTCCTAGTAAAGTCAGCTAATTTAAGCTTTTGGGCCCATACCCCAAATATGTTGGTTAAACCCCTTCCTTTACTAATGAACCCATATATTTTGACCACCCTGCTCTTCGGGCTCGGCCTAGGAACCACAATTACATTTGCAAGCTCTCACTGGCTACTAGCTTGGATAGGACTTGAGATTAACACCCTCGCCATTATTCCATTAATAGCACAACACCACCATCCTCGAGCAGTTGAGGCCACCACGAAATACTTCCTGACTCAAGCTACCGCGGCCGCCATACTGCTATTCGCAAGTACCACCAATGCCTGACTTACCGGACAATGAGATATTCTACAGATGTGCCACCCTCTCCCTACCACCATAATCACCCTTGCTCTCGCTCTAAAGATTGGCCTTGCCCCAACCCACTCTTGACTCCCTGAAGTGCTCCAAGGCCTAGACCTTACCACTGGTCTTATCTTGTCCACCTGACAAAAACTTGCCCCTCTCGCACTTTTATTACAGATTCAGCCCACCAACTCGACTCTCCTTATTATCTTAGGCCTTATATCTACTCTCGTTGGAGGCTGAGGGGGTTTAAATCAAACTCAATTGCGGAAAATCCTCGCCTATTCCTCCATCGCCCACCTAGGTTGGATAATCCTGATCCTACAATTTTCCCCTTCGCTCACGCTTTTGACCCTCCTTACTTACTTCGTTATAACACTATCGACATTTCTAGTATTCAAACTAAATAAATCAACCAGTGTAAATCAGCTCGCCTCCTCCTGAGCAAAAACCCCGGCAATCACCTCATTGACACCCCTAATCCTTCTGTCACTGGGAGGCCTCCCACCACTCACAGGCTTCATGCCAAAGTGACTCATCCTTCAAGAACTGACTAAACAAGACCTCGCTATCACAGCAACATTTGCAGCCCTGACTGCACTTCTTAGCCTGTACTTCTACTTACGGCTTTCATACGCAATGACACTGACCATATCCCCTAACAACTTAATTGGGGTTACCCCTTGACGTCTACTTACCCCCCAACTGACCATGCCTCTAGCATTTTTCACCACAAGTACCCTTCTTCTCTTACCCTTAACCCCTGCCCTGAAAGCACTACTGACCCTCTAAGGGGCTTAGGATAGCAGCTAGACCAACGGCCTTCAAAGCCCTAAGCGGGAGTGAAAATCTCCCAGCCCCTGATAAGACTTACGGGATACTACCCCACATCTCCTGCATGCAAAACAGACACTTTTATTAAGCTAAAGCCTCACTAGGTGGGTAGGCCTCGATCCTACGAACTCTTAGTTAACAGCTAAGCGCTCAAACCAGCGAGCATCCACCTACCTCTCCCCCGCCTAAGGAGCACCAAGGCGGGGGAAAGCCCCGGCAGGACGTTACCCTGCTATTTCAGATTTGCAATCTAGCGTGTTCAACACCTCAGGGCTTGATAAGAAGAGGGTTTGAACCTCTGTCTGTGGGGCTACAATCCACCGCTTAACTCAGCCACCTTACCTGTGGCAATCACACGTTGATTTTTCTCAACCAATCATAAAGACATCGGCACCCTCTATCTGGTATTTGGTGCTTGAGCCGGAATAGTGGGGACGGCCCTAAGCCTACTCATCCGGGCAGAACTAAGTCAACCAGGTGCCTTGTTAGGAAGTGACCAGATCTACAACGTTATCGTTACAGCACACGCGTTCGTAATAATCTTCTTTATAGTAATACCAATTATGATCGGGGGGTTTGGAAACTGATTGATTCCCCTAATGATCGGCGCCCCGGATATAGCGTTCCCTCGAATGAACAATATAAGCTTTTGACTCCTTCCCCCCTCCCTACTTCTCCTCCTTTCCTCTTCTGCAGTAGAAGCTGGGGCCGGGACTGGGTGAACTGTCTACCCTCCTTTAGCTAGCAACTTGGCCCACGCAGGGGCCTCCGTCGATCTAACGATCTTTTCCCTTCACCTAGCAGGGGTTTCTTCAATCCTGGGAGCTATTAACTTTATTACAACCATCATTAACATGAAACCACCCGCCATTTCCCAATATCAAACCCCTCTGTTTGTGTGAGCCGTCTTAATTACGGCCGTCCTCCTTCTTCTCTCCCTCCCTGTTCTCGCTGCAGGCATCACAATGCTTCTCACAGATCGAAACCTCAACACCACCTTCTTCGACCCCGCCGGAGGTGGGGACCCCATCCTGTATCAACACCTGTTCTGATTCTTCGGGCACCCAGAAGTATACATTTTAATCCTCCCGGGGTTCGGCATGATCTCACACATCGTTGCCTACTATTGTGGTAAAGAGGAGCCTTTCGGTTATATGGGCATGGTTTGAGCTATAATGGCTATTGGCCTCCTGGGATTTATCGTATGGGCCCATCATATGTTTACTGTCGGGATGGACGTCGACACACGTGCCTACTTTACATCAGCTACGATAATTATCGCAATCCCAACTGGCGTCAAGGTTTTCAGCTGGTTAGCAACTCTCCACGGGGGAAACATCAAATGAGAAACGCCCTTTTTATGGGCTCTCGGCTTCATTTTCCTCTTTACAGTTGGGGGCTTAACAGGTATCATCCTGGCAAATTCTTCCCTAGATATTGTGCTTCATGATACATACTATGTCGTAGCCCATTTCCACTATGTCCTGTCAATAGGAGCCGTATTCGCCATTATAGCCGGCTTTGTACACTGGTTCCCCTTGTTTACAGGCTATACCATGCACAGCACCTGGACAAAAGTTCACTTTGCAATCATGTTTGCAGGCGTAAACCTCACCTTCTTCCCCCAGCACTTCCTGGGTCTAGCCGGAATACCTCGCCGATACTCGGACTACCCAGATGCCTACGCTATATGAAATACGATCTCCTCTATTGGCTCCCTAGTATCTCTGGTAGCGGTAATCCTTTTCTTGTTTATTATCTGGGAAGCATTTGCCGCCAAACGAGAAGTTCTAGCAGTAGAAATAGCAGCAACCAATGTAGAATGACTACACGGTTGTCCTCCTCCATACCACACATTTGAAGAGCCTGCCTACGTTCGAGTCCGACTAGACTAATACGAGAAAGGAAGGAGTCGAACCTCCATGAGTTGATTTCAAGTCAACCACATAACCGCTCTGCCACTTTCTTTATAAGATACTAGTAACCAACTCTATTACACTACTCCGTCAAGGTAGAATTGCGAGTTAAAGTCTCGCGTATCTTAACCTATTAATGGCACATCCCTCGCAGCTAGGATTTCAAGATGCAGCTTCACCAGTTATAGAAGAACTTCTACACTTCCATGACCACGCCCTAATAATTATTTTTTTAATCAGCGCTATAGTTCTTTACATTATTGTTGCAATGATCACCACCAAGCTCACTGACAAGTATATCCTTGATTCCCAAGAAATCGAAATTATTTGAACTGTTCTTCCTGCAATTGTGCTTATTATAATTGCACTGCCCTCTCTCCGAATCCTCTACCTAATAGACGAAGTCAATGACCCCCACCTCACAATTAAAGCCGTGGGCCACCAATGATATTGAAGCTATGAGTATACTGATTTCGAGGACCTGGGTTTTGACTCATATATGATTCCAACACAGGACTTAACCCCTGGCCAATTCCGTTTATTAGAAGCAGATCATCGAATGGTAATTCCCGTTGAATCCCCTATTCGAATACTAATCTCCGCCGAAGACGTACTTCACTCATGGGCAGTTCCGTCCTTGGGAATAAAAATAGACGCAGTTCCCGGCCGACTGAACCAAACAGCTTTTATTGCATCTCGATCAGGCATCTTCTACGGGCAATGCTCCGAAATTTGTGGGGCAAATCACAGCTTTATACCCATCGTAGTCGAAGCAGTCCCCCTCGAGCACTTTGAAAACTGATCCTCTTTTATACTTGAAGACGCTTCGCTAAGAAGCTAATTTGGACCTAGCGTTAGCCTTTTAAGCTAAAGATTGGTGCCTCCCGACCACCCTTAGCGAAATGCCCCAGCTCAATCCAGGCCCTTGATTTGCAATCCTCATCTTTTCTTGACTGGTCTTCCTGACTGTGGTACCCCCCAAAGTTATGGCTCATCTATTTCCAAGTGACCCCTCCATACAAAACACAGAAAAATCCTCAACAGAATCTTGAAACTGACCATGATACTAAGCTTCTTCGACCAATTTATGAGCCCTATATTCTTTGGCGTGCCTTTAATGGCCGCCGCTATCCTTTTCCCTTGACTCTTTTACCCTACACCCACCACCCGCTGAATCGACAGCCGACTATTAGCAGCCCAAAACTGATTCCTTAATCGATTTGCCAAACAACTCCTAGAGCCTGTGAACATGGCCGGCCATGACTGGGCCCTTCTACTAACTTCCTTGATGTTGTTCATTATATCACTCAATATACTAGGCCTTCTCCCATACACCTTCACCCCTACCACACAACTGTCCCTTAACCTAGGTCTCGCAGTACCCCTCTGATTAGCAACCGTCATTATTGGGTTTCGAAACAAGCCAACCGTCGCCCTAGGACACCTCCTTCCAGAAGGTACCCCCATCCTTCTAATCCCTGTGCTAATTATCATCGAGACAATTAGTCTGCTGATTCGCCCCCTGGCCCTGGGAGTACGACTAACAGCTAATCTTACAGCCGGGCATCTACTAATTCAGCTAATTTCCTCCGCCGTCTTTGTTCTTCTGCCTCTTATACCAATAGTAGCAATTGCAACATCTCTTCTCCTATTTATACTCAGCCTCCTAGAAGTAGCTGTGGCAATGATCCAAGCCTATGTCTTCGTCCTCCTCTTAACCCTCTACCTACAAGAAAACGTATAATGGCCCATCAAGCACATGCATACCACATAGTCGACCCCAGCCCTTGACCTCTCACGGGCGCAATTGCTGCCCTCCTAATGACATCAGGCCTTGCGATCTGGTTCCACTTTCACTCCACCACCCTTATATCCGTCGGGTTGGCCTTGCTCCTTCTCACAATATATCAGTGATGGCGAGACATCGTACGAGAGGGCACATTCCAGGGACACCACACACCCCCCGTTCAAAAAGGACTTCGTTATGGCATAATTTTATTTATTACCTCTGAGGTCTTCTTCTTTTTAGGGTTCTTCTGGGCTTTCTACCACGCCAGCCTTGCACCCACACCTGAGTTAGGCGGCTGCTGACCCCCAACCGGCATCACCACCCTTGACCCGTTTGAAGTGCCCCTTCTTAATACGGCTGTTTTACTTGCCTCCGGTGTTACAGTAACCTGAGCCCACCACAGCATTATGGAAGGCGAACGAAAACAAGCCATTCAATCTTTAGCACTCACGATTCTTCTTGGGTTTTACTTCACATTTCTTCAAGCCCTAGAGTATTATGAAGCTCCGTTCACAATCGCAGATGGCGTGTACGGCTCCACATTTTTCGTAGCAACTGGTTTCCACGGCCTACATGTGATTATCGGCTCTACATTCCTAGCTATTTGCCTCCTCCGTCAAATCCAATACCACTTCACATCTGAACATCACTTCGGGTTTGAAGCAGCCGCCTGATATTGACACTTCGTAGATGTTGTCTGACTCTTCCTCTATATCTCTATCTACTGATGAGGATCATAATCTTTCTAGTACTAAGTCTAGTATTAGTGGCTTCCAACCACCAGATCTTGGTTAAAATCCAAGGAAAGATAATGAATTTAATCATAACAATCATCGCTATTACCGTTGCACTCTCGACTCTCCTGGCTATCGTCTCGTTCTGACTCCCTCAAATGACCCCTGACCACGAAAAGCTTTCTCCCTATGAGTGCGGTTTTGACCCCCTGGGGTCAGCCCGACTGCCTTTCTCCCTCCGCTTCTTCCTTATCGCAATCCTATTCCTCCTTTTTGACCTAGAAATTGCCCTCCTCCTCCCCCTCCCCTGAGGAGATCAGTTATCCTCTCCTCTTCTAACATTCTTCTGGGCCTCTGTTGTCCTAATTCTACTTACTTTAGGCCTTATTTATGAATGAACCCAGGGAGGACTAGAATGGGCCGAATAGGTATTTAGTCTAAAAAAAATATTTGGTTTCGGCCCAAAAGCTTGTGGTTAAAGTCCACAATTACCTAATGACCCCTGTCCATTTCGCCTTCTCGTCAGCCTTTATATTAGGCCTTACTGGCTTAGCATTCCACCGAACCCACCTTCTCTCCGCCCTTTTGTGCCTAGAAGGCATAATGCTTTCCCTGTTCCTTGCCCTTTCCTTGTGAACACTACAACTAGACTCCACCAGCTTCTCCACCTCCCCTATACTCCTCCTCGCATTTTCAGCCTGCGAAGCAAGCGCAGGCCTTGCTCTATTGGTAGCTACCGCCCGCACTCATGGCTCCGACCACCTGCAGACCCTTAACCTCCTACAATGCTAAAAGTTCTTATTCCAACTCTCATGCTAATCCCAACAATCTGGTTGGCCCCCACTAAATGACTCTGGCCTACCACCCTTCTCCACAGCTTGATTATTGCGCTAACCAGCCTCTCTTGGCTAAAAAATCTCTCAGAAACAGGCTGAAGCCATCTCAACCTGTATATGGCAACAGACTCTCTCTCAACCCCCCTTCTAGTATTAACCTGCTGACTTCTCCCTCTAATAATCCTTGCAAGTCAAAATCATACAGCCTTAGAGCCCAGCAATCGCCAACGAATATTCCTCACCCTCCTGACATCTCTCCAAATCTTCCTAATTATAGCCTTCAGTGCTACCGAAATTATCCTCTTTTACATCATATTTGAGGCCACCCTTATTCCCACCCTCATTCTTATTACCCGATGGGGGAATCAAACAGAACGACTTAACGCCGGCACCTATTTTTTATTTTACACCTTAGCGGGGTCTCTGCCCTTACTAGTCGCCTTACTTCTCCTCCAAAATACCACGGGAACCCTCTCCCTACTAACCCTTCAATACTCCAACCCCCTACACCTGACAACCTACGGCGACAAGCTATGATGGGCAGGCTGCCTATTAGCATTTTTAGTAAAAATGCCACTTTATGGCGTACACCTTTGGCTACCAAAAGCACACGTTGAAGCCCCCGTTGCTGGCTCAATGATTCTTGCCGCCGTCCTACTAAAACTAGGGGGTTACGGCATGATGCGAATACTCATTATCCTCGACCCTCTCACTAAGGAACTAAGCTACCCCTTTATCGTCTTCGCACTCTGAGGGGTGATCATGACCGGCTCAATCTGCTTACGCCAAACAGATCTTAAGTCCCTTATCGCCTACTCATCCGTCAGCCACATAGGCCTGGTGGTAGCCGGCATCCTCATTCAAACACCCTGAGGTTTCACCGGTGCACTTATTCTTATAGTCGCACATGGCCTAACCTCTTCCGCCTTATTCTGTCTGGCAAACACCAACTATGAACGCACCCATAGCCGAACCCTAGTACTAGCACGAGGCTTACAAGTAGCCCTCCCATTAATAACAGCTTGGTGATTTATTGCTAGCCTTGCTAACCTTGCCCTTCCTCCTCTCCCAAACCTTATGGGAGAACTAATAATTATTACCTCCCTATTTAACTGATCCTGGTGAACACTAGCCCTGACCGGAACCGGAACACTCATCACCGCAGGCTATTCCCTGTATATATTCTTAATGTCTCAACGGGGCCCACTCCCCACACACATCCTTGCCCTCGACCCCTCTCATTCTCGGGAACACCTCCTAATGGCACTTCACCTTCTACCTCTTATGCTACTCATCCTGAAACCTGAACTTATCTGGGCTTCTGTTCTCTGTTGATATAGTTTAAAAAAAACGTTAGATTGTGATTCTAAAGACAGGGGCTGAAACCCTCTTATCCACCGAGAGAGGCTCGCCAGCAACGAAAACTGCTAATTTACGTCCCCCCGGTTGAACCCCGGGGCTCACTCGCCCCGTGCTCCTAAAGGATAACAGCTCATCCGTTGGTCTTAGGAACCAAAAACTCTTGGTGCAAATCCAAGTAGCAGCTATGCACACCACCTCACTTATCATGACCTCAAGCCTAATTATTATTTTTACACTGTTGACCTACCCTATCTTAACCACGCTTACCCCCCAGCCCAAAGGTACCGCTTGGGCCGTAACGCAGGTTAAAACGGCAGTTAAACTATCTTTCTTTGTTAGCCTTTTGCCCTTATTCCTTTTCCTAAATGAGGGGGCAGAAATAGTTATTACTAACTGAAACTGGATAAACACTATAACCTTTGACGTCAACATCAGTCTTAAGTTCGACCACTACTCTATTATCTTCACCCCAATTGCCCTCTATGTTACCTGGTCCATCCTAGAATTCGCAGCATGGTATATACACGCAGACCCCTATATGAACCGTTTCTTCAAGTACCTTCTTGTGTTCCTTATCGCCATAATCATCTTGGTAACCGCTAATAATATATTCCAAATTTTTATTGGCTGGGAAGGCGTCGGTATTATATCATTCCTCCTCATTGGTTGATGGTACGGGCGAGCAGACGCAAACACCGCTGCTCTTCAAGCAGTTCTCTACAATCGGATCGGGGATATCGGACTCATTTTTGCCATAGCATGAATGGCAACCAACCTAAACTCCTGAGAAATACAACAGATATTTGCCGCCTCCACTGACTTCGACCTCACCTTCCCCCTATTGGGATTAATCATCGCTGCCACCGGCAAGTCAGCCCAATTTGGACTTCACCCCTGACTTCCCGCTGCCATAGAAGGCCCCACCCCAGTCTCGGCCCTACTCCATTCGAGTACAATGGTTGTTGCAGGGATTTTTCTCCTCATCCGGATAAGCCCGTTAATGGAAAATAACCAGACTGCCCTTACCACCTGTCTATGTTTAGGTGCTTTAACCACATTATTCACCGCCACCTGCGCCCTAACCCAGAATGATATTAAAAAAATTGTTGCTTTCTCAACATCCAGCCAGCTAGGTTTAATAATAGTAACGATCGGGTTAAATCAACCACAACTTGCTTTCCTACACATCTGCACCCACGCTTTCTTCAAAGCAATGCTTTTTCTATGCTCCGGCTCGATTATCCACAGTCTTAATGACGAACAAGACATTCGAAAAATAGGAGGCATGCATCATCTCACCCCCTTCACGTCCTCCTGCCTCTCCATTGGCAGCCTTGCCCTCACGGGTACCCCCTTTCTAGCAGGCTTCTTCTCCAAAGACGCCATCATCGAAGCACTTAACACATCACACCTTAACGCCTGAGCCCTTACCCTCACCCTCCTAGCAACCTCATTTACAGCCGTCTATAGCCTTCGAGTCGTATTCTTTGTATCAATAGGCCACCCCCGATTCAACCCTTTATCCCCTATTAATGAAAATAACCCGGCAGTCATCAACCCTATCAAGCGCTTAGCCTGGGGAAGTATCATCGCTGGCCTACTAATCACCTCAAATATCACTCCCCTAAAAACACCTATTATGTCCATACCCCTCTTACTCAAAATGGCCGCTCTAGTCGTCACCATCTTGGGCCTTATCGTAGCCTTGGAGCTCGCTACACTAACGAATAAACAACACAAACCTATCCCCCAACTAGTAGCTCACCGCTTCTCCAATATGCTGGGCTTCTTCCCGACAATCGTTCATCGTTTCACCCCTAAGCTAAACCTTACTCTCGGCCAAACGATTGCATCGCAAATAGTGGACCAAACCTGATTGGAGAAAACAGGCCCTAAAGCCGTAACCTCTCTCAACATCCCCTTAATCACAACAACAAGCAACGCCCAACAGGGCATAATCAAGACATACCTCACACTCTTTCTCCTCACCCTCCTCTTTGCAACACTACTCTTCTCAAACTAAACAGCTCGAACCGCTCCCCGCCCCAGCCCCCGCGTCAATTCTAGCACCACAAACAATGTTAAAAGGAGGACCCAAGCACTAATAACCAACACCCCTCCCCCTAATGAATACATTAGTGCCACCCCTCCGATATCACCCCGGAACACAGAAAACTCACCAAACTCATCTACAGGCACCCAAGATGATTCATACCACCCCCCTCAGAACAGCACGGTGACTAAGCCTCCCCCCACCATATAAACCGCTATATATGTGACGATAGCCCGACTTCCCCAGCTTTCAGGGTATGGCTCAGCGGCAAGAGCCGCCGAGTACGCAAACACGACCAACATCCCGCCTAGGTAGATTAGAAATAAAACTAAAGACAAGAAGGACCCCCCATGCCCCACCAATACACCACACCCTATACCCGCCACTATCACCAACCCTAGCGCGGCAAAATACGGAGACGGGTTAGAAGCAACCGCAATTAGTCCCAACACTAAACCAAACAGAAATAAAAACATAATAAAGGTCATAATTCCTACCAGGGTTTTAACCAGGACCAGTGACTTGAAAAACCACCGTTGTTATTCAACTACAGGAACTTTAATGGCAAGCCTTCGAAAAACCCACCCCCTGCTAAAAATCGCAAACGACGCACTGGTCGACCTCCCTGCTCCCTCAAACATCTCGGTCTGATGAAATTTTGGCTCTCTTCTTGGCCTCTGCTTGATCACTCAGATCCTCACAGGATTATTCCTTGCAATGCACTACACCTCAGATGTTGCTACCGCCTTCTCGTCCGTAGCACACATTTGCCGCGACGTAAACTACGGTTGACTAATTCGTAATATTCACGCCAACGGCGCATCCTTCTTCTTCATTTGCATCTACATACATATCGGACGAGGTCTTTACTACGGCTCTTACCTGTACAAAGAGACCTGAAACATCGGAGTAATTCTCCTCCTCCTAGTTATAATGACTGCCTTCGTGGGCTACGTCCTCCCATGAGGCCAGATATCCTTCTGAGGGGCTACCGTCATCACTAACCTCCTGTCCGCTGTTCCATATGTAGGCAACACCCTAGTCCAATGAATCTGAGGCGGTTTTTCAGTAGATAACGCCACCCTTACCCGCTTTTTCGCTTTCCACTTTCTGTTCCCCTTCGTTATTGCAGGGGCAACCCTCATCCATCTGATTTTCCTCCACGAAACAGGATCCAACAACCCCCTTGGCCTTAACTCCGACGCGGACAAAATCCCTTTCCACCCGTATTTCTCCTACAAAGACCTGCTAGGGTTTGCAGTTCTTCTAACCGCACTTGCCTCGCTAGCGCTATTCTCCCCTAACCTCCTCGGTGACCCGGACAATTTCACCCCTGCAAACCCATTAGTTACTCCCCCACATATCAAGCCAGAGTGGTATTTCCTGTTTGCTTACGCCATTCTCCGATCAATTCCTAACAAACTAGGTGGTGTTTTAGCCCTCCTATTCTCCATTTTAGTGCTTATACTAGTCCCCATCCTCCACACATCAAAACAACGAGCTTTGACCTTCCGACCAATCACGCAATTCCTCTTCTGAACACTCATCGCAGATGTCGCCATTCTCACGTGAATCGGGGGCATACCAGTTGAGCACCCATTCATTATTATTGGACAAATCGCTTCTCTACTTTACTTCCTTATTTTTCTAGTCCTCTTTCCCGTGGCGGGCTGATTAGAAAATAAGGCTCTCGGATGAACTTGCACTAGTAGCTCAGCTTCAGAGCGCCGGTCTTGTAAACCGGACGTCGGAGGTTAAAGTCCTCCCTACTGCTCAAAGAAAAGAGGTTTTAACTCCTACCCCTAACTCCCAAAGCTAGAATTCTAATTAAACTATTCTTTGTTAACCTGTAAGAGGGCTTATTTACATATATGTAAATACACCATATATTTACATCAACATAATATATGAATGATGTAGGGACATATATGTATTATCACCATAAAAAGGTTTTAAACACCCAAGTGTAACACGAGATGACATCAGTAATGACACTAACTGAATTAATAACAAACTTGTATATCAAAGGGCTGAAGCATAAAAACCATAGTCCACAAAAATTGCAACCTCAACTTCTGAGAGACCACCAACCGGTGATAAGTCTTAATGCACACTCTTATTGAAGGTGAGGGACAATAACTGTAACGGGTTTCACATGGTGAACTATTCCTGGCATTTGGTTCCTACTTCAGGTCCATTAATTGATATTATTCCTCAAACTTTCATTGACCCTGGCATAAGTTAATGCTTTGATACATACTCTTCGTTACCCAACATGCCGGGCGCTCTTTCAAGAGGGCCAGGGGTTCTCTTTTTTTTTTTACCTTTCACCTGGCATTACAGAGTGTAAGCCGTAATAGCTGACAAGGTTGAACATTTACTTTGCGCGCAAGTAAAATATTTGAATGGTGAAAAGACTTTGAGTATTTCATTACATATAGATATATCAAGGACATAATGTGCGAGTATTTCCCCTAAAATATCCAATATACCCCCTGGGTTTTTCCGCGTAAAACCCCCCTACCCCCTTAAACTCCTAAGATCATTATCACTCCTGAAAACCCCCCGTAAACAGGAAGACCTCGAGTTGTATATTTTACCCCAAAAGATGTGTTTATTTACATTAGTGCAAATTTTACGCATAGCTAGCGTGACTTTACTAAAGCATGGCACTAAAGACATTAATATTGGGCCCTAAGGAATCTTGTGTTGTATATTTAATTCCAGAGACTGTGCTCGCTCACATTATTACAAGTCTTACACACA